GCCCTACTGCGTTACAAAATTTCGCTTTTGCCAATGATCCAATCAAAGGAAAAATTGGAATTCTTGTATCAACTTTCGTCATAGCATTATCTATTAAAAAGCTATTTTCTAGCATTTGACTCCGTACAACTGAAAGATTGAGTCGTAGACTTGAAAAATAGCCCAAAAAGTCGAGAGACTGCTTCGATAATGGGTTTATACAAATCTTTGCTGATTGAAACCACACAGAAAAATGACATTGACATAAATTGACAAGGTAACTTTTCCATTTTTTTATTAGAAGAGGGGTGTCCTTTAAAGCCAAGATTGACTTTCCTTGGTATCTAACATAATGCATGAAAGGATCTTTGAACAACCATAAAATAGCCTGAAAATCATTAGAAAAGACTTCTGCAAAATGTTCTATTTTTCCATAAAAATAGATTCGCTCAAGAAGGACCCGAAAAAATGTTGATCGTAAATGAAAGGATTGCTTACGGAGAAAAAAGAAAATGGATTCATATTCATATACATGAGAATTATATAGAAACAAGAATAATCGTGGATTACTTTTTGCAAAAAAAGTCAATTTTTTTTTTTGAAAAATAAAACTGTTCCAATTCCAATACTCGTGAAGAAAAAATCGTAATAAATGCAAAGAAGAAGTATCTTTAACCCGGTAGCGAAGGATTTGAACCAATTTTTCTAGATGGATGGGGTAAGATATGTGTACATCTGATACATAACTTAAATGGGGAAATTTGTCCTCTAAAAGAGGAAATATTGAATGAATTGATCGTAAATTTTGAGATTTGACTATTTCTGACTTTTCTAAAGAAGAAACTAATCGTAGGGAAACTGGAATTTCCACAATAACAGCAACCCCCGCCAATATCATTTGAGAATAGAAACTCTTGTTGTACTTAAAAAACGAGTTTTGTTTAGAATTATTAGCAGAAATAATCAAAAAATTCTGTTGATAAATTCGAGTAATTAAACGTTTTACAATAAGTAAACAGAATTTTTTGTCATAACCTATATTTTCCAACAAAATAGATTTATTTAAACCATGCTCATGAACAAGTCTATAAATATACTCCCGAAAGATAAGTGGATATAGGAAGTTTTTTTTTCGAGATCTATCTATATCTAGGTCTAAATATCTTTGGTATTCCTCGATTTTCATTTGAAATTGAATTTGATTGAAGCAAGCATAGGAGATTTTTATGGTTATTAAATGATACATAGTGCGATAGAGTAAAAACAAAGGAATAGAATACGAAAAGAATGGAAACCTCGGAGAAGGGATAAACTTATTAACGGACTCTCTATCCTCTCTTTTTTCCATATACTGTATATTTATTAATCATTAGAGTTAGAAATCCTTTATTTTTTCAAGCCAATCGCTCTTTTGATTTGGGAAAACGCTCTTTATCAATATACTCCTTCTTCTACACACGGATCTCCCCCTCGTAGTGGAGACTAACTAATAATTAGGATTCATTAAAAAATCGAAAATTCGCTCATGAAAAAACCTTATCCGCGCCTGGCACTAAAAAATTTTTAACGTGTAATTAGATCGGATAATCATTCAAATTTAAGAATGAAAGCTCGTTTCTTTTTTCGTTCCCTATACCTAAAATTAGAGCGATAGAGCTCTATCCATTTATTCACTCAACCCAACTTTGAATTCATTTTTGATTTTTTTCTGTTCTGCACCAAGTACCAAGAATTCAAACACTGGGACTGGGGCGGTAAAAATGCAAAATTTTCAGAATTCTCCATTGATACGACATGCTGTTTTTTCCATTCATTCCTTTCAGGATCAGTCGTAGTCTTACAAACTATACCGGTGGGTATGGACGAGTTTAGTTCTTCATAAAAATGTGTAAAAGATAGAAGTCGCACTTAAAAGCCGAGTACTCTACCGTTGAGTTAGCAACCCAAATATCAAATTGGTTTATGTCGATACAATCGGAATCAAAAAAACTAAAGAAATTGAATCATACAAAACAATCAAACCATTAAACTAGCAGGAAACAAACAAGAAATGAAATCCTAATGATTGTGAACAAAAAAAAGATATCAGATGAAAATAGAAGAAATTTTCCAATAAAAATCTAGAGAAAGTCAAAATTTAAAATTTATAGATCGGCTCTTGTCTCTTATGCTATATATTCTTAATTCGTATATTTTTTTAAAATATCTTTATGTATTTTTTTTATAGAGATATTAGCATTTTTATTCTATTTGATATTTCTTTTTTTAGATTTATATAACAATATTTTATTGTCATTTATATGACATTTCTATATTATAAAAAAATACCTTTTGATAACATATAATATTTTGGTTTTCAATCAAAAAAAGACTTTTGTATCACAGCAAATCCAACAATGAATAAAGAAAAAAACCTAAACCTATGGAATAGCGATAAATAGAGCTACAAAAAAGATCCAATTACCCCAGATCGGATTATATTTATCTGATATACTCTTGTCAATATGAATATAAATATTTTAAGAAAAAATACCTAATGAAAAAAAGAATTCATTCAATTGAAATTGAATAAAACAATTGAAATTAAATAAAAATAAAAAATTTTACTTATATATATTATATATATATATTATTTCAAAAAAGAATTTATTTATTTAAAAAATTTACTGTAACACTTTTTATATAAATAAATTATAAAAACAGGGGTTTGCATTAGATTGGCACTACATAGAAAATATAGAAAATATCCATAGGGAAAAGAAAAAATTAAATAAGAAATTCTCTCGGGTTTATTCCAATTGAATCAATAGAAATCAATATAAGTGGACTTAATTTTTTAATAAAGAGAAAAATAATCCATTAAAAAGAATAAGAATGTCAAATTCTTCTATTTCGAGACCGAATTACTTCATTTCTTCACTTGATTTGTTCCTATCCATTTTTTCTTTATCTCAATTTCTATCAATAAGAAAAAATATCTTTTTCTCGTTCTAGAACAAGACATTTTATAGTAGAAAAAAGAAATAAATATATAGGTATGAATAAAGTCTGAATAGAGTAAGAGAAGGGGGGATAGTAGAGAAAAGGTTATACAAAGCTATATATAGTTATAAATTATCCACACCCTCTTTTTTTTCATTAAGTAAATTGTATGTGATTAAAGCGAAGTTACGTAAAAACCCCCGCCCTTTTTAAAATATCATGAACAGTTCCTGTGGGTTGAGCACCTTTTTCAAGGAAATATAGAATAGCAGAAACATTTAAATGAGTTTGATTTTTTATCGGATCATAAACACCCACTTTTCGAAGATCTCTTCCTTCTCTTCGGGATCGAACATCAATTGCAACGATTCGATAAAGGGCTCATTGGGATAGAGGTAGATATGGGCCCCCCCCCTTAGAAACGTATAAGAAGTTTTCTCCTCGTACGGCTCGAGAAAAACGATTCGAAGTTGTGTCTATGTATAGAATTAGAATATCAAATAGGGTCCATAAAATAATCAAATCCATTCCATTAGACTATGATTTACATCTTCTTTTTATTCTTATTTTTTATTCTTATTATTGTTACAAAAAAAAGAAAAAAGCATTCCTACCCACCAACTCAAGTTGAATAACTTTTCAATAGCTCAAAGGAAACCCTTTAAACATTTCATTTATTGAGCGATCTCCAATCTCCTTTTATTTTTGTTTGTCTCTTTTAGAATCTATTTTAAATTCTTGATTCTGCTCTAATTGATGAGACAATTGAAAAGAGTATTTACTTGTGAAAAGAGTATTTACTTGTTACAGGACCCTTTCTCTTTACCGTGAATCATTGGGTTTAGACATTACTTCGGTGATCTTTAATCGGTTCAAAATGGCAGCAACATACCATTTTGGGGATTTATTTCTATCAAAGAATCAGACTAACGATTGATTCTTGCGTGATACACTTGTTTTTTATTTAATCAAAAAAATTTGTTCAATTCGACCAAACCATTCTTGGAATTTGAGCTCTTCCCTTTTTTCTTAATTGAATCTTTTTTTTTATGTCGAAAAATATGCTTACGAAGTTGTTCCAACTTATTGATTGGCACTAACCTTAGATTCTTGCCCCCGAGAAAAAATCAATATTTTTTTTCTACTCGAGCTCCGCCCTGTACCTATTTCCATTACAATCCAACAAAAAAGAAAAAATGAGGATTCTAATGTATAATAGAACAAATGATGTCGAGCCAAGAGCACCTTCATTATTCTATAGTATATAGAAAGGGTGGATTAAGAATCCACAAGCGATCATGGCCTTCAAGTCGCACGTTGCTTTCTACCACATCGTTTCAAACGAAGTTTTACCATAACATTCCTTGAATTTTGAACCGATATCTAGTTGATTCAATGATGGAATCGTGAATAGTCATTGCTTTCGCGGGTACGTAGTAATCCAGAATTTTGAACTTCTATTGGATAGTTTCTGAAACAATATCAGAAAGAATTCAATTTAACCCCACTTTTTTGCTTTTTTGTATGAATATTGTTTTTTCATTTAAAATTCAAATATTAGCAATAAAAGAAAGAAATTGCTATATTCAGATTTAAATTAACCCATCAACAATTTAAAACAAATAAATAAAAAAGAAATTTAATTTTTTTTTAGTGGAATGGTGGATAAAAAAAACTGATGAAAAAGAAAATTGAAGTTCTTTTTCTTTCATGTTCTTTTTCTTTCATACTGATTGATAACATCAGAATCGAAATACTAAGGATTTTCCTATCCACTAGATCGACTAAACAATTGTTACTGAAATGAATTCAGTATATGTTAAATATTTAAATGTTACATATGTATTTTTTCTTGTTAATGAGATTTAAAGAGATATCGGCATTGAAATTGATATCTTTCATTGCTAATTCATTTTCCTCAATTAAATTATATCAGGAAATTAAGAATGATAAATCAAATAAAGAAGGATCCTTTTTTATTGAATGCTAAATTCTCTTTATCTAGGCACAAAGCCAAAAAGTTCCACGGGATTAAGACATTGTTTCCTTTTTAGTCTAAACCTGCCTTAAATAAGATTAAGAAACTTACCATTGATTGAATGAAAAATATGCATTATTGAAAGGGGGTGTAAGACCCTTAATTAACATTAACTAACGGAAATATGAAAGGGAAAACCAAAATATGATAAAAAGACTGTCTAACTCTTTTTGAATTCAAACCCTTTCGTTCTCTGTTTCCGTGTTTACTAAAAAACTAGATTTGATTTTCTCTTTTTACGATCAAATTTTTGAAAAAGTTATGATTCCGAGAAATGTCATTAAAAAAAACGAAGAATCTCATGTTTTATACTCTTATCTTAAGATAAGATAGTTGTTTAAAACTATATAAATTAAAAAAGTATCTAAATAAGGTATATCATAGGTATGATCTGGGACGGAAGGATTCGAACCTCCGGGTAGCGGGACCAAAACCCGTTGCCTTACCACTTGGCCACGCCCCATTTCTATTTAACAGTAATAAAAACTAATATTGGTATCGGTTCTTCGTCAATTCCCACTCAAATATATTAAGATATATGAAATATATTGCCTTGTTATTCAGATATGTAGATTATAGAATTAATTTGAGTTTATTGATCATAATATATAATTGAATTAAGATATTGTATGAAAATATGATTTCTTCTATTCTTTATTTAATTTTAAGAATTGAAGGATTTTTGATTGGGTGAGTTTAAAGAAGGGTTTTTGGTCTACCTTACTTTATTTTATATATTTTATATCCATTTTTATATCAATAACATCATATTAATAACTCAGTCAAAATACAATTATCTTCAAGAACAAAAAGTTTGTTATGTTTAATATTGTTAATTTGATTTGTATCTGTCTTAATTCTGTCCTTTATTCAAGCAGTTTTTTCTTCACAAAATTGCCCGAAGCCTACGCTTTTTTAAATCCAATCGTAGATGTTATGCCAGTAATTCCCCTACTTTTTTTTCTATTAGCGTTTGTTTGGCAAGCTGCTGTAAGTTTTCGATGAAATCTTTAATACTATCTTAGAATAATTCATGATTTTTTTCATGATTTATTCGAAAAAAAAAATCAAAATTCAACAATTAATAAGATCAGATAGGTTTTATAATATAGGTCCTAAATTCAAACATTGAATTTTTTGTATAAATTCGAGAAATTTGACTTACTCCATTTACTCGTTCTAACCCTTTTTCCATTCCATTGAAAAGACCGCATTTGAACCCCCCTATTAGAAAGATAAAAAAATATCGAAATTTTAGGTATAAAAGAAATTCTTTGTCAATGAAAGACTCAATTCTTCTTACAAATTTACAAATGAATTTCTAATTTTTTTTTATTCCCCGAAACCGCTTAATGTCAAAGTATGATATGGGGTCTAAAAATAGAGAATCTATTTTCTTTTTTTCAAACCCAAAAAGATCTTGGAGATTGTGTAATGCTTACTCTCAAACTCTTTGTTTATACAGTAGTGATATTTTTTGTTTCTCTTTTCATCTTCGGATTTTTATCTAATGATCCGGGGCGTAATCCTGGGCGCGAAGAATAATAAATTTAGGCTTTTTCTTTGCTTGATTTTTAACCGTTCTTATCATTTTATCTCTTCCACATCTTTAACTATAACTATCAAATAAATAAAAAAAAAGGTTCGAAAAAGAAAAATTGAAAGATAACAAACCTAGTCATCAACAGAATCGGAAAGAGAGGGATTCGAACCCTCGGTACGAAAAACTCGTACAACGGATTAGCAATCCGACGCTTTAGTCCACTCAGCCATCTCTCCCCAAAAGAGAATTTCTATGTTCCATTCCATAAATAAAAAAAATAAGTAAGACTTGAAAAGGCCATTTCTTTCTATTTTTCTTTATCAGTTTCTTAGTTTCATAATTCCTTTATTATGTTATCTATTATCTTACTATATATGTTACTTTTTATGGATTCTATATATATATATGGATTCTATATATATATTTCTAGAATATATATATCTAGAAATATATAAAACTTTCATTAGCAATTTTTCCATCCAATTTGATTTAGATAAAGTTCTAAAGTAAGGACTTTAAAAAACTCAATATTCCAATCAATATATCAATCAATATATATATAAATCAATATATATAGAATATTGATTGATATAAAGAAATTGGATTTCTATATTCTATTTCAAATAGAAAACATTTAACTAAAAAAAATTGAAACTTAGAAGCTTTATTTCATCCGAAAAGTCACTTTTTATTTACATTTCCATGACACCTAGCCCAGGGCACAAACTTTTTATGTTTCAACAACTTCTAGTAGCAGATAAAATAGTAGATAAAAGAATTTCTTCGATTCGAAAAAAAAAGGTGTATTTGTTATTGAAAAATCAATAATCAGAAGAGGGACCTTTTCCGCTCCTAGAATATAGAATCAATGGGTAATATAGAATCAATGAGTACTAATTTCATGTGATATTGGGTCCACAGAAAAAATACAATATATCACCCCTCTAATTTTCATAAT